AACCCTCACGATTTATAAAGTCGACGGATTTTCCTCTTACTATAAATTTCATTGTTGTCAGGATTGACACGTAGAATGGGACTCTATCTTCATTCTCATCCGATGGATCGGTTCTTCAAAAGATCTCTCAGACCGGGGAATAAATGCTTTAATTTATTAAACGCATATTCGACTCTTTCTTCAACTTGGAATCGCTTCACAACAATTCTTCCATTTTTTCATAGTCATAAAAAAAATGCGGGTCGTCATCAAGATTTTTTAATTTAATTTTTTTATATAATATATTATATATAGTTATTATATATAGTTATTATATATATAACTAGTTATTATATATAGTTATTATATATATTATTTATATTTAAGTACGTCTGCATATAGGTTTATTCTTCATCTTTTTTGGAGTTTCGATGGAAGAATTTTTATAATAACGCAAGATCGTCAACTCCATTTGTTAGAACAGCTTCCATTGAGTCTCTGCACCTATCCTTTTTTATTCTTCCTTTTTTAAAGAAGGAGTTGGCTCAGGATTGCCCATTTTTTTTATTCCAGGGTTTCTCTGAATTTGAAAGTTCTCACTTAGTAGGTTTCCATACTAAGGCTCAAACCAATTAAGTCCGTAGCGTCTACCGATTTCGCCATATCCCCCCTTTTATCCTTTCGTTTGGAACCGTTGAATTCATTATTATATAAAAATTAATATACCGAAAGGCATTTCATCCTATTTTTTTTCTATTTTCTTTCATTTCTAGTAGGAGCTCATATTGCTATAGGCCAATCAGAAATAATTCTATCATTTTTTTATCTTCAATTCAATATAGACAGATATCTATCACTCTATATATGAACCTTTCTTTTCATTTTCCCATGAAAGTTGGAATACTCAAAGGATCGATTTTTTTCTTAGTTTTCAAATTAAAGCATAGGAATATCTTATTCTGATCTGAATTGCATCTTTATCTTTCTTTATCTTTTATATATTTATATTTTATTTCTATTATTATATTTATTTCTATTATTATATATAGGCCTATTCCATTTTTTTATGCTTTTTTTAGGGGTAGACCTTTATAATATATCTAAAATATAAGATATCTAAAATATAAAATCTTCAACTTAAGATTAAGTTCTTAATAAATTATATAATTTGATCTAAAATTCTATCTAAATCTAAAAATCTAATTAAAAATTTTTGATAAAAAAGGAGAAATAGAAGATATTATTCTAATTGTTAGAATTGGAATGTAATAAATATAAATTATAGATCGGTATAGTAATCTTTATCTTATTTATATACATACTCTATATTAAAATAGTAAAATTAATTTACTGCAATATAGATTTGAAATCTATTTATATTCTATATTTTTTATTATTTATGAATGGTTAATAGCTAAGATATAATTGATGGAAGTATTATGCGTGTAAAGTTTATTTTATGTGAGCCCGCTTAGCTCAGAGGTTAGAGCATCGCATTTGTAATGCGATGGTCATCGGTTCGACTCCGATAGCCGGCTTTTTTCTATGTTCTATTTTTTATATGATTGAGAACGTTTCTTTGAAATTAAAGAAAAAAGACACCTTTCCTTTTTCTATTCTTTATTTTCGATTTTTTTTTAGATTCTATATAATCTAAATATATAAATATAAATAAATATACAACAAAAATTCGAAATATTAACTAAACTAAAAATAAATATATACAAGAATTTATACATATACAATAATTCAATTAATAATTATTAATATACTAAATACAATATAAAATTCCAATCAATAATTATAAAAATAAAAATACTAAACGAAATTTCATTTCAAATAAAAAAAGAATGAATATTAATACAAAAAGAAGGAGGAACTTCGGATCCGTACATCTTTCATCTCACTATTCCTTCTAGTGCCATTATTCGTTCTAGTACAATTAATAGAATACTTCCGGGGATTTCGCTTCATTTACCATTTAGTTCAGTTTTAATTTCTTTAATTTAAATAAAATGAAATATCAATAACAATAAATAAGGAGTCTTTATGTCGCGTTACCGAGGGCCTCGTTTCAAAAAAATACGACGTCTGGGGGTTTTACCAGGACTAACTAATAAAAAGCCTAGAGATCTTAGAAACCCATCACGTTCCGGGAAAAGATCTCAATATCGTATTCGTCTAGAAGAAAAACAAAAATTACGTTTTCATTATGGTATTACAGAACGACAATTACTTAAATACTTTCGTATCGCTAGAAAAGCCAAAGGGTCAACAGGTCAGGTTTTACTCCAATTACTTGAAATGCGTTTGGACAACATCCTTTTTCGGTTGGGTATGTCTCCGACTATTCCGGGAGCCCGCCAATTAGTTAATCATAGACATATTTTAGTTAATGGTCGTATAGTGGATATACCAAGTTATCGTTGCAAACCCAACGATATTGTTATGGCGAGGGATAAGCAAAAATCTAAAGCTCTCGTTCAAAATTATCTAGATTCATCCCACAGCGAGGAATTGCCAAAACATTTGACTCTTCACCCATTCCCATATAAAGGAGTAGTCAATCAAATAATAGATAATAAGTGGGTCGGTTTGAAAATAAACGAATTGCTAGTCGTAGAATATTATTCCCGTCAGACTTAAGCCTACCTTAAAGAAAAAAGTTTCGAAAAAATGAGCCCCCTTTCGCCAAAAAAATTGATTTAAAATTAAGGGAAAGGGTTTGATCCGGATTTTTCCCCTTCATGTATCATAGATCGACAGAGATCTTTTTCTTTTTTTTCGACCTTATTCCATAATTTTACATATCGCAGCAATTAAATTAGAAATAGAAAATCTATCTATATCTAGAATATAGATCTATATGAATATATATAATGAATATATATATAAATATAGAAAGAAGGATCTACCTCTTGGTTGATTTGTTACGGTTAGCGATGTTGGTGAGTTGGGTGAAGGTACGGAAAGAGAGGGATTCGAACCCTCGGTAAACAAAAGTCTACATAGCAGTTCCAATGCTACGCCTTGAACCACTCGGCCACCTCTCCTACACAACAATTATGACCCAGTAACAGAATGAATAGCGAGTTATTCATATTTTTGTTTGGATTGGCTAGGTAAGGTCCAACCAACCAATTCGAACTAAAAAAATATCCCATTTTTGATAAGGATCTTTACTTCAATTAAAAATTCAAGGCTCGGGAATTCAAATAAAAAAGTTTTTATTGTGAAAGGCTAAACTAAAAAGATATTTTTTTAGTATTTGCAAATTGGAATCGTATTCAACTATTTATTTTTGATTCCTAAAAAAAAAGGAGCAATTTGAGTCTTTGAATTTGAGTAGGAGTAGAAGGTTCGTATCTTTACATTTTATTTGAGATAAATATTTAATTTCTTTTTTTTTTAATGAATCTTTTTTATGCTATTTCGTATTGTACAATTCCTTTCTTTGTAGGATTATTTTCCCCCTAGGGAGAATGAAAAGAATTTTAGAATGGATTGGTTACCTATGCCTAGATCACGGATAAATGGAAATTTTATTGATAAGACCTTTTCGGTTGTGGCCAATATTTTATTACGAATAATTCCAACAACTTCAGGCGAAAAGGAGGCATTTACCTATTACAGAGATGGTGTGATTTGATTCTTTTTTTCCCCCAGTCTTATGAGAAAGACAAAAAATTCGGGATAGAAAGAAAAAAGATTATTATTATTTTGATCGATTATTGAAAAAAATCTACGCTTGTTGAAGGTGAAGTTTAGAAATAGAACAATTCCTTCTGTCGTGTATCCCCGATTAATGCAGCCTCATATGCTTCCATTATCCATTTTAGCATTGAGCGAAAGGTTACACCTATCGGTTCTGTATTACAGGTCAATCCCACTCTACTAGTCCTAATAGGCAGCATAGGGGAAAAGCATTACATCTAGAAATCAACAAGACGAAAGCTTTGTTAAAAATTACTTACCCCCTTCCTTATCTGGATTGGGACTTAAAAGAATGGTTGGGACAACAAATATCCATCTCGTTCGTACCTTGGATACCCATATAACCATCAAAGACTGTTGAAGTGACTAATTCCTGGAAATGAGGGGGCGTTGAGGACAAAGAAATTGTTGGAGTTGCCATTTCTATCTAGTACCAACACGTTTGATGTTAACAAAAGCTCCCGCGCAGGAAGGTTGGCTAGAAATTTCGTGCAAAAACACTAGCCCCGCTCAATTCATAATGAAAATAATCGATACATGGAATCAAAAATGATTGAAATATTATCATTATGCATATAAAGGAGGAGCCGTATGAGATGAAAATCTCACGTACGGTTCTGGAACGGAGATTCTTTTAATCGAATGACGACCGTAACGGATGTCAGCTCAATCCGAAGGAAATTATGCAGAAGCTTTACAGAATTATTATGAAGCTATGCGACTAGAAATTGATCCCTACGATCGAAGTTATATACTCTATAACATAGGCCTTATTCACACAAGTAATGGGGATCATACGAAAGCTTTAGAATATTATTTTAGGGCACTAGAACGAAACCCATTCTTACCACAAGCGTTTAATAATATGGCCGTGATCTGTCATTACGTGCGACTATCTCCACTATAGAAAGAAAAAAGGAAAGACCAAAAAAATCTTCTAGTAAAAAAAAAAATAAAAAAGGCTCTCTACATATGCATCGTCAAAAACAACGATTTTTATGAGCTGTAGCAAGGAACGAAACTTCATATGAGTCGAAAATATGAAGAAATAAGATATGCCTAGATACTTTATTCTATGGATAAAAAAATCGAATTGATAGAGAAGAAGCACCGTAAAGATCAATTAACGAGGTTTGCGCCAATACATTAAGAACTGCTTACTTATGCCCTACATAATAGAAGATAGATAAAAGTGAGTAATCTGCTTATGTAATAGAGGCGATCCACTAAGGTATTGAGCAGCGGTGTAGGATCAGATCCCAAAGATAGTAAGTTTTTCTTTCTTATGCAGGAAAGAAAGCCTTTTT